ATGGCTGATCAATGATTCTATAGAAATCAAAAATTCCTTTCCAATTTATCAACAACAACTTATCTCATCAACTACCCCATCTATCTATTACAAATTCATGAATCGTACCATGGATTTTTCTATTCCATTTCAATATTTTTTCATGGAATGATTATTCCATCCTTTTTCTTCTTTGGATCATAACCAAATCTAAATTTCTCGAGTTATCAGAATCCATATCAAAATAAAGCCCTCGGTTATTCAACTTAGATGAAATAGTAATAGCTACACTAATTTGTATGCTACGAAATTTGGATGAGATCCAATCTGATTCAAAAGTATCCTATCTCTCTTTGTCCAAAGGGTGGACAATTTGAGCAGAGGGCCTACGTCTTTGTTTTTTTTTTAGAATGAGTCGTCTGTTTTTATGTTATTTTGTACTACAATTCCTTTGTTTGTGGGATCATTTTCCCCAAGGGATAATGAGAAGAATTATAGAATGGATTGCTAATTATGCCTAGATCTCGGATAAATGGAAATTTTATTGATAAGACCTCTTCAATTGTAGCCAATATTTTATTACGAATAATTCCGACAACTTTAGGAGAAAAAAAGGCATTTACCTATTACAGGGATGGTGTGATTTGATTCTTTTTTCTTGTTTTTTTTGTTTTTTTTTAGCCCCCACCCCAGTCTTAGAATAAAAAGACGTTGTTCGGAATAGAAAGAACCAAATTATGGAAAAACCTACGCTTGGTGAAGGTAAAGTTTGGAGATAGAACAATTCCTTCTGTCGTGTATCCTCGATTGATCCAGCCTCGGATACTTTAATTGTCGATTTTAGTATTGAACAAAAGGTTATACCTATAGGTTCTGTATTGCGGGTCCACTAGTACCAATAGGAGACATAGGGGAAGAAGCACTACACCCAGGAATCAACAACACGAAAACTTTGTTATAAAATACCCTTTTCCTTATCGGTATTGGGACTAGCAAGAATGGTTGGGACAACAAACATCCATCTCGTTCGTACTTTGGATACCCGTATAACCATCAAAGATCGTTGAAGTGGCTAATTCCCGGAAATAGTAGGCGTTGAGGACAAAGAAATCGTTGGAGTTATCATTTCTATCTAGCACTAATACGGTTTAAGAAAAAACCTCTTGCGGGAAGGCTGGCTAGAGATTTCTTGTAAAAATACTAGCTCCTGTCAGTTCATAATGAGAATAGTGAAATTTGGATTCTATGGATTATTCCCCTTAGTATTATGCACAGAAGGGAGGAGCCGTATGAGATGAGAATCTCACGTACGGTTCTGGAACGGAGATTTTTTGAATAAAATGAACGACCGTAACGGATGTCGGCTCAATCCGAAGGAAATTATGCGGAAGCTTTACAGAATTATTATGAAGCTACGCGACCAGAAATTGATCCCTATGATCGAAGTTATATACTCTATAATATAGGCCTTATACACACAAGCAACGGAGAGCATACAAAGGCTTTAGAATATTATTTCCGGGCACTAGAACGAAACCCATTCTTACCACAAGCTTTTAATAATATGGCCGTGATCTGTCATTACGTGCGACTATCTCCACTATAGAAAGAAGGAAAAAAAGAGAAAATTGACTAGTCAATACTAGAAAAAAATGGGCTTTCTACATATGCATCGTCCAAAGCAACGATTTGTATCAGCTGTAGCAATGAAGGAGACTTAAAAAAAAAATAGGAAAAAAGATACGGCCCACATACTATACTCTATGGATAAAGGATCTAATTGATAAAGAAAGCACCGTAAAGATCAATTATCGAGCTATCGGATCGATACAGTTAAGAACTGCTTACTTATGTCATGATATGGGATATCAAGTTAGGAATCAACTTATGTAATAGAGTGGATCCACTAAAGTATTGAGCAGCGGTGTAGCATCAGATCCCAAAGATAGTAAGTTCTTTTTTCTTATGGAAAAAGTCTTTTTCAAAGATTCTATATAAATTTCATATATGAAACCGAGATAGTTACCTTTCAGAAAATTCTAAGGATATAGGATCTATGCTTCATGCTTCTGAAGGTGGGAGAAAAGAGAAAACTAATTATTGATCTAAATTAGAATTTGAAACTTATGTAATTAACTTCTTCTGGTTAACCCAAGAAAAAAGAAATGGGATAGATTTATCATAAATCTAATTCAGTTAGCATAGGGTAGATTAAGATGGGACCTCAAAAAGAATGGATTGCTGAGCCGTATGAGGTAGGAAACTCTCTAGTACGGTTCTAAGGGAAGGAATTGACCGCCTATTCCGACCGGGGAGAACAGGCCATTCTACAGGGGGATTCTGAAATTGCGGAGGCTTGGTCCGATCAAGCTGCCGAGTATTGGAAACAAGCTATAGCGCTTACTCCAGGTAATTATATTGAAGCACATAATTGGTTAAAGATCACGAGGCGTTTCGAATAAGACCACTCTTTAATTTCTTCAAATTGGTTGTTGGATCCATCAATCAAATAAAATGGATC